ATCGGCCGAAAAAATCATAGCTAGACTTAACAATAAAATACTGGGAAAAGCCCACATACGACGAAAATTTTTTGTTGCTGTCGGAAAAAGTAGAAGTCCCACTCCTATTAAAATAGGAATCGGAAGTGAAATGAAGGGTATGATCCATGAATATTGATATGTATGCTCCATAAAAACCTTTTTTTATTAATGGTTCCTGATTCACCGGCTCTTATCTCTTTTGAAATGAAAGTAGTAATAAAAAATCAAGATATTACAAAGTCAAAAAGTCAAATGAAATTTTCTATTCTTAATTATTTTGAATCTTTTTCAAGTACTTCAAAGATATTCAAATCCAAGATCGGGAAAAAAAAGGTGCTTGCATTTTTCATTTTTATAGGAATCGGAGAATGACTTCTAACTTGACTCAATATAACTTATTTATCCAGAAACTGAACTTATTAACTAATTCATTTTCATTTTTGTTCTTTTTTTTCTTATTAAAAAAAAATAGATAAAAGATTGGGTTTTTTCAACTTTTCGATCTATTTTTTGATTTATGTTATGTATAAAAAAGGCGGTAGATAAGTGGACTGCGACAACAATATACAAGAGAGGGATAAAAGCGAAAAACTTTATTTTACTTTATTTTTTCTTCTTTTTTTTTTTTTTTTCTGATTATTTTATATAATAGTATTTTATACAATAGAACTAACAAAATTATATCATAGTGCTTTAACCTTTGAACATTTTTTGCTAGTCTCACATCTATATTTCTTTTTTATGATTCGAAATAGATATAGAATCTAAATAAACAATCTAGAAAATCTATAAGAATCAAAAAAAGGGGGGGGTCTTTTTAAACAATACATGTCTTTCACATCCAACTGTAGCACTCACTTTTTTTTTGAATGGCAGTTCCCAAAAAACGTACTTCTATATCAAAAAAGCGTATTCGTAAAAACGTGTGGAAGAAGAAGGGATATTGGACAGCGTTGAAAGCTTTGGCATTAGCGAAATCTATTTCTACCGGTAAATCAGAAAGTTTTTTTGTACAACAAATAAAAAACAAAACGTTGGAATAATTTGAATTGTCTTAACTCGAAAAAAGAGCTAATTGCTTTTTTAATTCCCTAATTCAAATTTGAATATGGAATTAAAAAAAAAGGTCTCTTTTTTTCCTTTTAATTTAAATTTGAAATAAAGAAGAAAGACAAGATAGAAGGATTTACCTTTCTTATATATATATATTTTTTTATTTCCGGGATGGGGATTCTTTTTTTCCCCATCACCCCATTTTTTCTTTGTTACAGTTAACAATTTTTTTTTTCTAATTTTAGAATTCAAAATATAGATAATTGGGACTATAGTTGAAGATATATAAATAGGTTGAATAGATTTATCCTTTAGTTATTTTATTTGATATTTTCAATTGAAAAAAAAAAAAAATATTAGTAATAATTAGTATAATAATTTAAAATATTAAGTATATATATATAATATAGATAAGTATATAATATATGGATCCACTCTCTATTTAGAAAATAGTTAAGCAAAATGAATGAGGTGTTGCAACTAAAACGAATCGATTAAGCTTCAATTTTGTAACTTTCTAAATCATTATTTTTCTCAATTACTATAATATACTTCTCTTGCTTTCAATCCAATTAAGAAAACTAACTTTTTCAATTTAGTGGAAAAGAATCTGTGAATTTTAACTTAGGTTATTGTTATCCAAAGAATTCTATGTTTGCATAGAAAGATGAATCAAGGCATAATAATTCTAAATTAAAAAAATTTTGTATGGTACAATTAATTACGAGAAACCCTTTTTTTCTATAATATGTCCAAGAATACTTAGTTCATTCTTAAACACAAATTCATAACGGAAAATCTTAATGATTACTACAGAGCTATACAAATTACATAAATCTTTTGGTTAAATATCGTGCCGAAAATTTGATCCGTAAAAAAAATCCTATTTTTTCTTCATTCAATCGATAAGCATTTTTTTATATGATTTTTATGAACCTAGAAAAATTGAGAGATTGAGATAAATCATTAACAAAGGAAATGAAAAAGGTAAAGAACTTTTTTTTTTCATTTCTATGAATCAAATGAAGTCACAAGTATTTAGTTACACGAGTTTTAGGAGAATCTAAACTACAAACTTTCTGTTGTTGCTTTAGAAACTCGAAAGAATTAAATAAAACAAACGAAAATAAGGAGTACCAACCTGTTTTTTTATTACAAATCCATTACTTATTTTTTGTATTCTATTTTTATTATTATTTAAACGAAGTTTTATTCATCAATTTCAATACTCACTAAAAAATATTGCATTGAGTAGACCCCTTTAATCTCGACCATTGAGTCAAATTTGGTTATTATAATTTCGAACAAGCCGCCATGGTGGAATTGGTAGACACGCTGCTCTTAGGAAGCAGTGCTAGAGCATCTCGGTTCGAGTCCGAGTGGCGGCATTGTGTCTTCTATATCTTCTAAAAGAGATAGAATAAGCCCTATAATGAATAATGAATTCAATTCCTTGTTTTGATTCCCTATAATGAATCAAGAAATTCTCGCTTTTTTTTTTTTTCAAAAATTTTTATGATTTTTTCAACTTTAGAGCATATATTAACTCATATATCCTTTTCGGTCGTTTCAGTCGTAATTACAATTCATTTTTTAGCCTTATTAGCCAATGAAGTCGTAGGACTATATGATTCAGCAGAAAAGGGAACAATAGCTACCTTTGTCTGTATAACAGGATTATTAATTACTCGTTGGATTTATTCGGGGCATTTCCCATTAAGTGATTTATATGAATCATTAATCTTTCTTTCATGGAGTTTCTCCGTTATTCATATGGCTTCCTCTTTTAAAAAGCATAAAAATGATTTAAGCGCAATAACCGCGCCAAGTGCTATTTTTACTCAAGGCTTTGCTACTTCGGGCCTTTTAACCAAAATGCATCAATCCGCAACATTAGTACCAGCTCTTCAATCTCGATGGTTAATGATGCACGTAAGTATGATGGTATTAGGCTATGCAGCTCTTTTATGTGGATCATTATTATCAGTAGCTCTTTTAGTCATTACATTTCGAAAAGTCATAAAGATTTTTGATAAAAAAACAAATTTATTAAATGAATCGTTTTCCTGTGACAAAATTCAATACATGAATGAAAGTAGCAATGTTTTCCTAAAGACTTATTCTCTTTCTTCTCACGATTATTACAGATATCAATTGACTCAACAATTGGATCGTTGGAGTTATTGGATTATTAGGCTTGGATTTATCTTTTTAACAATAGGGATTCTTTCTGGAGCAGTCTGGGCTAATGAGTCTTGGGGGTCATATTGGAGTTGGGACCCAAAGGAAACTTGGGCTTTTATTACTTGGACCATATTCGCAATTTATTTACATACTCGAACAAATAAAAATTTCGAAGGTGTAAATTCCGCAATTGTGGCTTCTACAGGCTTTCTTATAATTTGGATATGTTACTTTGGGGTTAATCTATTAGGAATTGGTTTACATAGTTATGGTTCATTTACATTAACATCAAATTGAATAAAATAAAAAAAGACTAACAAAAAGCACAGCGTATATCTAAGAATAATCCGTCAAGAACCTTTTGAATCGCTCTACTATTTGATTCAAAAGGTTCTCACAAAGGCCAAAATTAAAATTCAATTTTATTTGACTTTTTTTGATTCAACTTCAACTTAATAGAAGAAAAAAGACTTCTCCTTTTTTCACAATTGTACAACGAACCTTTTAATAGGAGGCTTTTTTTTTATTAATGAATACTACCTATAAAAAAAATTCGATAGAATAGCTTCGACCCTCTCACCTGATAGTGAGAGAACGAAATCCGGATAAATACCAATACCTATTATGGGTAGAAAGATACAGATCGAAAGAAATAACTCTCGTGGTCCAGAATCAAAAAAGTAGGAGCTTGGAGCATTAAATAACTTATATCCATAGAACATTTGACGTGACATAGATAATGAATAAATAGGAGTTAATATCATTCCAATTGCCATTACAAAAGTAATTAGTATTTTTGGCATTAAAAAATATTTTTTGCTGGTAATGATTCCAAAAAAGACTATCAATTCCGCAACAAAACCACTCATACCGGGTAATGCAAGAGAGGCCATCGATAAGATACTGAACATCGTAAATATTTTTGGAATTGGAATAGCCATTCCGCCCATTTCGTCGAGATAAACAAGCCGTATTCTATCATAACTCGTTCCCGCCAAGAAAAAAAGCGCAGCGCCAATAAATCCATGAGATATTATTTGTAAAATGGCTCCGTTGAGTCCCGTATCGGTTATTGAACCCATTCCTATAAGTATGAAGCCCATATGAGATACAGAGGAATAGGCTATTCGTTTTTTTAAATTACGTTGCCCAAGAGATGTTGAAGCTGCATAAATTATCTGCATTGTACCTACTATCAGCAACCAAGGGGAAAAGAGAGAATGTGCATGGGGTAATAATTCCATATTGATCCGAACTAATCCATACGCTCCCATTTTTAATAAGATTCCGGCTAGAAGCATACAAGTACTGTAATGTGCCTCCCCGTGGGTGTCTGGTAACCATGTATGCAAGGGTATAATCGGCGATTTGACAGCAAAAGCAATAAGAAACCCAATATAGAATAGTATTTCCAGTGGTATAGGATATGATTGATTAACTAATGTTTCAAAGTTTAATGTTGGTTCATTAGAACCGTAGAACCCAATACCCAAAACTCCGATTAATAGAAAAATGGAACCCCCTGCAGTATACAAAATAAACTTTGTAGCTGAATACAGACGTTTCTTCCCCCCCCACATAGATAGAAGGAGATAAACGGGAATTAATTCTAACTCCCACATGATGAAAAAAAGTAAAAGATCCCGAGAGGAAAATGATCCTATTTGACCACTGTACATTGCTAACATTAAGAAATGAAATAATCGGGAATCCCGAGTAACTGGCCAAGCTGCTAAAGTAGCTAAAGTAGTAATAAATCCGGTCAGTAAAACGGGTCCTATGGAAAGTCCATCTATTCCCAATCTCCAGTAAAAATCAAAAAAATTGATCCATTTATAATCTTCCGCCAGCTGGATTAATGGATCGTCCAATTGGAAATGATAACAAAATACATAGGTCATTAGCAGAAGTTCTAAAATGCATATACAAATAGTATACCACCGAATTAACTTATTTCCTCTATGAGGAAGAAAGAAAATGAGGGAACCCGCTGATATGGGTAAAACAACAATTATTGTTAACCAAGGAAAATAATTCATGGTAAAGACAAGATACACTTGGACCAGAAAACCCCGCGCTCGAAAAAAGAATCTTTATGCTTTTTTTTTCGAGTACGGGGTTTTTTCAGTAAAAAAAATCAAATGTATTCAAAATGTATTCAACTAGGGCTTTGGGGAACGTATCAATAAGCTAGACCCATGCTTCGAGTTGTTTCATGCCATAAATAAACTCGAACGCTCAAGAAATCTGTTGGGCAGGCGGATTCACATCTCTTACAACCAACACAGTCTTCTGTTCTTGGAGCAGAAGCAATTTGCTTAGCTTTACATCCATCCCAAGGGATCATTTCTAACACATCGGTGGGGCAAGCTCGAACACATTGAGTACATCCTATACATGTATCATAAATTTTTACTGAATGTGACATGGGGATCTATCAAATTTTGAATGTCATAAAAATTCGATCTAGTAAACTTGTAACTGAATCATATATTGAAACACTAGATGAATCAACGATTTACCAGAAATTTTAGAAATTTTCTAATAAATTTCCTTCTAGAGTAACTAATAAAAAAGGCCTAAGATGCTTTGATTGCTTATGGTTTTACAAATATGATCTAGATTCCTTTATTATTTCACTATTTATTATTAATTATTATTAATTTATTATTAATACTATATTATTTCAATATTTATTAATAATACTATTTATATTTATTAATAATACTATTTATTCAACAACGTGGATTGATTGATACGTGTTGATTTTCTATTACGATAAATTGACGAAACAATAGCCAATCCAATAGCAGCTTCAGCAGCTGCAACAGCTATAACAAAAATTGAAAAAATATCTCCTTTTAATTGGCGATTATCAAAAAAATCAGAAAAGGTTACAAAATTGATATTAACCGCATTCAGTATAAGTTCAAGACACATAAGGGCCCTAACCATATTTCGACTCGTAATCAATCCATAAATACCAATAGAAAATAAATAGGCACTCAAAACAAGTACATGTTCGAGCATCATTGACCAACTCCTTATGAATTTCAATTCATTTTAATATGAACAATAATTCAACAGATTCGATTGACTAGAAATTGAACAAGGACGGAACAAAAGAATAGATTCTATTGGAAATAGATCGAATAAAAGAATTTAAAAATAAAGGAATTTTCAAAAATTTCTATTTTAGGTATGAAAAGCCTTTAATTTGATTCCTATATTTCTATAGCATTCATTCAAATTCCTATATTTCTATAGCATTCATTCAAGGGAAATAAATATGATAACCCAGAAAAATTTGAGTGCTTGCTGTTGTTAGTTATACAGATTTCTATTTATTATTGACGAGCCACAGCAATTGCGCCTATCAAAGCTACTAAAAGAATTATTGAAATGAGTTCAAATGGAAGAAAAAAATCTGTTGATAAATGAATTCCAATTTGTTGACTATTACTTATTAAGTCTTGTTCTATAATTTGGTTTGATTTTGTAGCCCAAATAATACCGTACCATGACGTATCTAAAATAGTAATAATTAGCGAAACAAGAATACTTGTACAAACCAGTGAAGTGACGCCATCCCCAACGGTCCACAGATTAAAATCGGTGTAATATTCTGAACCATTCATAAACATCACAGCAAATAGGATTAAAACATTTATGGCTCCCACATAAATAAGTAACTGGGCAGCGGCTACAAAATAAGAATTGGAGAGAATATAGAATAAGGATATACAGCTAAGAACCAATCCCAATGAAAAGGCAGAAAAAATTGGGTTGGTAAGTAATACCACTCCCAGGCCCCCTAATATAAGACCCAATCCCAGAAAAACTAAAAGAAAATCATGTATTGGTCCAGGCAAATCCATTATATGGGATAAGCAAATTTAAATACTTTTCATGACCTTATTGACTCGACCAGGAAGTTTTTTTATGATCCGCTCGTTCGCCTAATTGAATTTATGATCCGTTCCGAATTGAATGAAATTCAAATCTATTAGGTGTAAATTGATGTAGGTACAATTTTTGGACAGTTTTTTTTATTCTTTGATTTGATTGGAATTTTTGATCAAACAAAACAACGAGAAAGACTTCGTTCTTTTAATTTAAACCCTTAAGAATTGTAAATTTCTCTTGGCTTTACTTTACTAGAAATAGAATCGGAGGCCTATTTACCGAGTTTTGCTTTGAGGCGAATTCAAAACTGTTCGGATTGTATAATCGTCAATTACTGACATTGGTAAACGGCCCAAAGCAATTTGATTATAATTCAATTCGTGACGGTCGTAAGTAGAAAGTTCATATTCCTCAGTCATTGATAAACAATTTGTTGGACAATACTCAACGCAGTTACCGCAAAATATACAAATTCCAAAATCAATACTGTAATTAAGCAATCGTTTTTTTCGAATATCTGTTTCAAATTTCCAATCAACAACAGGCAGATCTATAGGACATACACGAACACATACTTCACAAGCAATGCATTTATCAAATTCAAAATGGATTCGGCCGCGGAAACGCTCGGATGTGATTAATTTTTCATAAGGATATTGAATAGTTACAGGTAAACGATTTGCATGGGATAAGGTAATCATGAAACCTTGACCAATGTACCTCGCTGCGCGTACTGTTTGGTGACCATAATTCATGAACCCAGTTACGATAGGGAACATATCGTAAATTTTTATGAATAATTTTATCTTTGTTTCTTTCGCTTGTTTGAACCAAGTTGTGAGCATCGTATTCTTTTTTTCTTTACAGTGAAAGAAGTTGGAAAGAAGTTGTTAATAATAAATTACCGAGAGAAATAGGTAAAAGAAATTTCCATCCAAGATTTAGTAGTTGGTCCATTCTTAACCGAGGGAAAGTCCATCTTGTTGCGATAGGAATAAACAAGAACAAAAAAGTTTTTGCTAATGTAATAAAGAGACCTATTGTCGTTCTAAAGATCCCATCGACTTTATTTAGCTCAGGAGAAAATATGTACGGAATGGAAATGTTCCAACCGCCCAAGTAAAGAACTGTTACAAATAACGAAGACAGTAATAGATTTAGATAGGAAGCAACGTAAAATAAACCAAATTTGATACCCGAATATTCGGTTTGATAACCTGCTACTAATTCTTCTTCCGCTTCTGGTAAATCAAAAGGTAATCTCTCACATTCTGCTAGGGAAGAAATTAGAAAAACTATAAACCCTATGGGTTGACGCCACAAATTCCAACCCCAAAACCCATATTTTGACTGCGCCTCAACTATATCAACTGTACTTAAACTATTCGATAATCATAGTCGATAATAACATCACAGTTCCCATCGCTATTCCAAAACCGTACATGAGATTTTCACCTCATACGGCTCCTCGCAGGTCACAAATAAATCTAATGACCGGATCCGCATTATTTATCTTGGTATTCATGTAGACTAGATAGAGTCAAAATGGGTCGGAAGGTCAAAAATTATACCAATGGAATTCCGTCCGCTATACTATAAGAAAATTAAGAAATTAAATAAATATAAAAAAAAAGTGCTTCTGAATTCATCTCGCCCCTTTTTTCGATTTTTCTTTGTTGAGTAATAACTTAATTCTTCAATAAAATACTCCTTGTAGAAAACTCAATCAATATTTCACGTTTTCGATTACGAAAAAACAAATTAAACGGTTCATTAGTTCATGAATCATGAAATTAATTATATCTCTATACATATATGAAAGAAAAGGTTTTTCTTTTATTTGTTTTTCATTCCTATTCTTCTTTCTGAGGAAATGGGGGCTTAAACTAAAAAAAGGAAAGGATTATTTCGTTCTAGATAGTCATTACTTTAATCGGTGGATAGGAGCCTACTCTGGATCGGAATCTGGGGAGTACTGCCTGATCATTTCTACTAATTTAAAGCCCCAATGAGTATTCCTTTTATGTTCTGCAGAACTATCCTTTTAGAGAATTTACATAATCTCCATTACTAATCCTTTGTGTATTTTGGTGTTCCTAACCATCCACGCTTTTTTGTTCAATCTTCCGTTTGGCAATATGCATATAGTAATCCATACAAACGATAGTAAAAATTCCATACGGTTTTTTTTAACCCGCTTCAAGCTAGGTTGACTAATCAACCAGTCTTGGGGTAAAGGATTTCCTTCGCTTATGTTTATTTCCACTTATTTCTTGTACATAGGAAATGAGATTCAACTTTTTTTTTACTGCGAATTTCGAAGCTGTTTTCTTTCACTCATATATAACTATCTAATTTAATTTATCAACCCATAATAAAAAAAGAGGATATCTATTCTCTTCATTCAACTTATTTTTTAGAACGAAAGATATAGGGAAAATAAAAATTTCGATTTTAACGAATCACACGTAGAGATATTGATAAAACGCATAGAGTTAATGGTATTTCATAACTAATCGATTGCGCAGCAGCTCGCAAACCACCTAAAAAAGAATATTTGTTATTTGATCCATATCCTGACATAAGAAGTCCAACAGGAGCAATACTTGAAATGGCAATCCATAAAAAAATACCAATATTGAGATCGGCTAAAACAAGGTGATAGCTAAAAGGAATTACTGAAAAACTTAGTAAAATAGATATGACTGCTATAGATGGTCCAATACTAAATAATCGGGTATTTCCTCTAGAAGGAAAAAGATTCTCTTTGAAAAGCAGTTTTGTCCCATCCGCTAGAGCTTGAAGAATTCCCAAAGGTCCGGCGTATTCAGGCCCAGTACGTTGTTGTATTCCTGCAGATATTTCTCGTTCTAACCATACAATTACGAGTACACCTATTGTGATTCCCAATACAAGAGTCAAAATAGGGACAAATATCCATATGATCTCGTAGACCTCTTTTAAAGATCCAAATTTTGAAAAAGAATTGATATCTTGTACGTCCGTTGTATAAATTATCATTTCAACGATCAACTTCTCCCATAATAATATCTATGCTACCTAGTATCGTCATAATATCAGCCAATTTCATTTTTTTAACTAACTGAGGAAGAATTTGCAAATTGATAAAACCCGGCGGGCGAATTTTCCATCTCCAAGGAAAACCGCTTTGATCCCCTATCAGAAAAATTCCCAATTCTCCCTTTGGAGCTTCAACTCTCACATAAAGTTCTTGTTTCGGCAATTCAAATGTAGGAGACGGTTTTTTACTAATGAATCGATATTCAAAATCATTCCATTTTGCAGCCCTTTCTCTATCAAAACATCGGATTTCTAAATTCTCGTAAGGACCCCCCGGAATTCCTTCCAGAGCCTGTTGAATTATTTTTATGGATTCTGTCATTTCACTGATTCGGACTAAATAACGAGCTAAAGAATCTCCTTCTTTTTGCCACTGGATTTCCCAATCAAATTCGTCATAACACTCATAACGATCAACTTTCCGAAGATCCCATTGTATACCAGATGCTCGTAGCATTGGTCCAGATAAACCCCAATTTATTGCTTCTTCTCCACCAATAATGCCTATTCCCTCAACTCGTTCTAAAAAAATAGGATTTCGCGTAATAAGTTTTTGATATTCACCAACCCCTGTTAAAAAATAATCACAAAAATCCAAGCATTTATCTATCCATCCATAAGGCAGATCCGCCGCGACTCCTCCGATACGAAAAAAATTATGCATCATTCTCATACCGGTGGCAGCTTCAAATAGATCATAGATTAACTCCCTTTCTCGGAAAATATAGAAAAAGGGAGTCTGCGCGCCAATATCCGCCATAAAAGGTCCAAGCCATAACAGATGAGAAGCGATACGACTCAACTCCAACATAATCGCTCTGATATAGCTGGCTCTTTTAGGTACTTGAATATTTCCCAACTGTTCTGGTCCATTTACGGTTATTGCCTCCGTGAACATAGTAGCTAAGTAATCCCAACGTGTTACATAAGGCAGATATTGTATAATTGTTCGGTTTTCTGCAATTTTTTCCATTCCTCTGTGTAAATAACCTAATATTGGTTCGCAGTCAACAACATCTTCACCATCTAGAGTAATGATAAGACGAAGAACGCCGTGCATTGATGGGTGGTGAGGTCCCATATTGACTATCATAAGGTCCTTTTCTGTAACCGGTATATTCATAGGTTTTTCCTCGATTCATTTGTACATGAATTGCTGAAAACGAAAAGAAGTTCATCAAAATTCAAGATCTAAAAAATCAACTAATTCCAAAATTTAAAATTCATTAACGCTTTTTTGACTCCCGAATATCCAACTCACTAATTAATTTTTTATAACGCACTTGGCTTTTCTTTGATAAATAAGATAGCAACCGTTGGCGTTTTCCCAACATTTTTCGTAGACCTCTCTGAGATGAATAGTCTTTTCTGTGCAATTCCAAATGCGAACTAATTTTTCTTATCCTATTGGTGAAATTGACTATTTGAAATTCAACGGACCCCCTGTTTTCTTCGTTTTTCTCTTGAAAAATAACTGAAATGAAGGAATTTTTTTTCATAAAACAAAATCTTCTTCCCCCTCCCCACCCCCTTTTTTATGTGAATTTTGTTAATCAGTAATAATAATAAGAGGTATTTTGATATATACAAAGACCTTAAGTTCGTTATGAACCTCTTCAATTTATCAAAAAAAAATTAACAAAAAAATTAATCAATTTGTTTTTCTATTTGATTCATACTGGGCTACAAAGAAATGGTCTATTTTGAAAAAGAGAAAGTTTTAGAGTTAAATAAAAAAATAAGAAAAGGCTGTTGATTTATTTATAGATCGAATTGATATGTCTGTCATTAAATTAATATCATGTATCAAACTAGAATGCAAGAAAATTTTTGGGTCCACCCATTTGTTTGCATATTCCCGATATAATAAATATATGGAAAAATAGATGTACTATTAACGAATTTTGACTCGCGGGTACATATGTAGTCGTAACATACTGAAACGACTGCCATCATTAGTATTGAACCAATAGCGATTCATACAAGCTAAATCCTCTAATCGATAATTGGGCCAAAGAAAGAACTTGAGTTTTTTTAGTTTTTTTTTATCGCTAGCAAGACGGTTACTCTTATTCAAAACTTGACCACAGTTTTTTACATCATTGCAAAATACTGGATTTCTATCCATACTATTTCTACCCCTTGAATTGAAACAAATTAGAATTCGCAATTCTCTACGACCTTTGGGGGATAAAATAGTTTCAGGAACAAACAAATCATAATGCTTTTTGTCTCTATTTTCAGCCATTTTTTTCTGTCTTGCAATTAATTCATCAAAATTCTTCTTAGTAACAGAGCCTTCTTCGTGGTATATTTTATTGATTTTTTGTTTATTCTTATGAACCAACGAAATACTTATGATTTGATATAGAATCAAAAGTCCATCATTGTTTACAGACAGACGAACTGGTTCGAGAAGAAAAAATCCCCTTCTCAGTAATTTAGAAGCAGTGAATTTCGCCTCGTTATGAGGGAACAAACAATCCAGACATGTTTCCCCCCTTAGTATGGAGAGTATAGCTGCTTCTGGTACTTGATATTCCTGACTTCTCACTTTAAGCAGGAAACAATTTTCATAGATACTAGTGTTTACTTTTTCGTCCGCAAAATCATCATACCAACCAAAGTAATAACGCAAAAGACGATCTTTTATGAAATCTTCAACGGATAGTTGTTTTTGAAAGTTTCTTTTTTGAGGGTCAAAAATTCCCTTCTCTTTTTCATCTCGGATCGCCCTATCAGGATCTAAATTGAACATAATTCTTTTTTTTGGGTTCGATATGTAGATTTTTTTCTTCTTTTTTTTTCTACTAACCTTTTCGTTTTCAAGAACATTTGATTCAAGAACATTTGAAAGAAGGGATTTTTTTGGTATAATCCACGGGTTTTGCTTATATACATCATAAAGGTGCCCAAAATTTGGGCCGAACCAAACCCCAAGATTCCTTATAGGACGACTTAGTATTTCTTCATTCATTCCCATCCAATCAAAAAGAAAGGCTTTTCTCATTTTTTTATTCGGGTCTTTATTTTGATAAATTGGGAAGAGTATTCTTCTATTTATTTTAGAATAATTTTGATAATTATTAACCTCATTTAGACTAATAATCTCAGGCATAATATTATTCTTAGTCTTGGTAGAAATCCAGGACTCAATATCGTCCTTTTTTTTAAGCCAAATATGAAACCAATCACAAGATCTTCTATATTTTCGGATAGAAAAATTCTCTCTATCGATAATATCATTTTCCCCTAGATAATTAGGGAATAGAAAATTGTGGATAGGGATACCTCCCAGCATATCAAAAAATTTCCCTTTATCCGTGTTGGAATTATAAAAAATCTCTTCGCTATTATTTACTTGTAATGGTGACCTATAAATATATGAGTCCTTTTTATCTTCGTTATCCTCCTTATTAATAGATTGATACGAGAAAAAATTATATCGATAAGGTTTTTGAAAATTCGATTTTTTATATTTTTGATTCATTAATGAGTCTGCGTCAAAATCATTTTCTTTTATGTAATGAATTATTTTTTCTTTTTCATATGAACTCTCTTTCTTTAAATCTTTATTTTGAGCCATACGGTGCTGATTGACGCTATTTCGCCATTTTTCTGGCACTAATTTAAGCCATCTAATATGAGATAAATCGTATTGATAATGAGTTTTTAACCAGTTTTTCCATTCATTCATTCCAGAATGGAAAACATTTTTCTGTTTTAATCCGTAATGAAATATTTCTTGTTCTCCAAAATCAAAAAAATTCTTTATTTCATTTTTAAGAAAAATGGATGCTCCTTCATATTGAAGGATAGACTTGAATTTATACAAGTTAATACCTTGGGTTTGTGATAATTTGTAAAAAACATATGCTTGTGAGAAGGAGGATAAGTCAAAAAAAGTCTTGGATTTCTTATTTCGAATTCTAGTATTTAATAATGAGTTTTTTTTTATACGTGAAATAAAATGAAGTCCATTTTTATTTGCTTTTTTATTTCTTTCCTGATTTCTTTCATTATTGAAAATGGATTTATCAATGATTTTTTTTTTTATTGATTCGAGAACAAGTTGTGCATTGGTTCTTGTAATATTAATGATACGTAAAAAAAAATCTATGTATAGTTTTTCAATCCAAAATTGTATAAAAAAATCGAATTTACGGATTAATCGCGTAATTCTTCTTTTTACTATACGCCAAATTCTTTTTGATGCTTGTAATATTTTATCATGATAACTTTTTTTCGTAGAACTAATATTTATTTCTTGATTTAGCAATTCGTTTTCAGTATCTTTTATTTTTATAATCTTTTCTAGTTGATTTTGGATTGTGTTTGTTCTCTCAGTCAGATCTTTCATTTTTTTTTCTGTTAGTAAAAAATTTGTCCACTCTTTTATAGATCGACTTCGCATGGAAGATTCGTGAATCATCTGATTAATGATTATTGCATCTTTTTTAGTTTCACCGATTGGCGAATCTTTTTTAGTTTCACCCAATCCATCTATTTCTTCATCGATTTCTCCAAAAGAAGGAAAGAGTTCTTTTTTGTTTCCTTTTAGTTTTTTTCCTTGGAGAAATAGAATGCTTTTGATGATCCATTTTTTGGTTTCTTTTGAGACTTTTCGAAAGACTTTTTCTTCTTTTAAAACGGTTAAAGCTCTAAAACACTTAATTTTCAATTTTTTAATTCTTTTTTTGAGTTCTTTAAATATAGGTTTAAAAAAAGAAGGTTCTTCTCGAGGAATACCAACAAAAAGCTGGTCAATTGGTGTTCCAGAGGGAGTTAAAAAACAAAAATCATGTTTTTTCTTTTTTTTCACGGCATTTTGCCAAGGTTGTAGGCAAAAAGGATATAGAATCTTTATCTGAATACCCTCTTTTAACCATTCTGGGGGAAATTCATTTTCGGATATTGGAATACCAATATAAGTACATCTAATATGCCTTTCTCGTTTCCAATCTTTAAAATCCTCGGACCACTCAGGAGTTTGAAATAATAAGATACGTGCGATATTTTTAGCTATTATCAACGAGGGTAATATAATATATTTTCTAAGAATCGATTGGATTAGTAGCATCACACCTCTTATTTCTCGAACATATCCAAGCTCATCAAAATATTCTCGATCTTCTAGTTCTTCCAGCTCATCTCTTATTATTTCGCTACGAGAAGGGTCTCCCTCTCTTAGTACCATCTCTTCCTCTTCGTCTTTTGCTTTTTCCCATTTGTTCTTACCTGTCCAATTTCGAAAAATTTCGTCAATCCTATCAAAGAGTTCGATAATTGCATAATCAAAATTATTATGAAAAAAATTATAAATGTTTTCGATTTGGTCCAAAAAAAATGGGGAATGGACCCTTATTTGCAACGGTTCGCCTGTAACCATTTTACGTCTTAGGGCACGTAAAGTACCTCGTATTAGCGCTCGACTATAATCCGGTAGTTGTGAACGCGTTGTATAATTCACTTCTCGGTGGACACCATATTCTTTCCTAGGCTTAATTTCTAAAACCTTGACCTTTCTTGAACGAATTTCATAAATCGTTGGAAACGTTGGGTCGCCAGTTTTGTCGGATGGATCTTGAGGAACTTTTTTACTTATTTCGTTTATTTCAGTTTTATATTTTCTAATTGTTTGATCGATGGAATTTGAATCCTGCTCATCCGCTGTTATTGTCATTTCTTTATTATTAAAAGGGCGGTCTTTCTCAGTCAACAATGTTGCTCTCTTGAGAATATCTATTCTCTGTTCAAATTCGTGATAATCAGTACTAACAAGCATAGCATGAATCTTATTTATCCAAGGTATATTCATGTATCTTTTTATATAACTTTGATTTGGGGAAAATAATTTTTGTATTCTGCCACGAGAAGATCCATAAAGGAAGGGGTCATATTTTTGAGGACAGTATTCGTCTTGAGTTTCATTTTGACATTTACACAATCGAGTTTTTTTTTGGAGTATGTCCAGATCAAAAGGTTTTTTCTCTAAAGTTTCGACTCGCTTTAGGAATTCCTTACTTAGATTTCTTGCTTTTAGTTCATTGGTAGAACTCCAACGATTATCTAATTCATCATAAGCAAAATTGTCTGTCGTGAAAAAAGATATCCTTTTTTGTATCATTTCTCCAAAAGTTGCCAAACTGGGAAGGTATGTAAAAGCTATCCGTTCTTTTCCATCACTTTCACATGTATAAAAACAATATTGTGACATCGCATCTTTTACACCATTTTGAAATCGTTGATTTTTTATATATCGAAATGGTCGTCTCCTTCGGTTATAATTAAAAATATGAGTCACAATAGGTTTTTCAAACCAATTTTCAAGCCATAATAAATATTCATCTTCCTCGGTGGATACTGCTTGTTCCTGTTTAGCTCCTTCCCCTTCAAAAAGTTTTTCTATTGCTCTATCTATTTCTCTATCTCTTTCTTCTCTTTCTCTATCTCTTTCTTCTCTTTCTCTATCTTTTTCTTCTCTTTCTCTATCTTTTTCTTCTCTTTCTCTATCTTTTTCTTCCCTTTCTCTATCTTTTTCTTCTCTTTCTTTTTCGTCTGTTTCTTGCACTTGCAGTTTAGTAGGATAAGTAGAACGTAATGGTATTTTGCTTAAATAGCCGATAGCGGTAGTAAATAAGAGAATACTAACTATATTATCTCGTAATTCTAACACAAAATATTTGAATTCTGACACATAATATTTGAATTCTGATACAGCATACTTTAATTTCGGCACAAGATACTTATTAGATTGAACAAGATACTTATTAGATTGAATAGACCCAATAGCATTCTTTTGCTGTATCCAGACTAATGCCAATTCAATCCTTTTCATGAGTAAAACAAGATACTTATTAGACCTAATAGCATTCGTTTGCTGTATCCAGACTAATACTAATCTAATCCATTTTATGAATAAAATCTGACCAATTAACCAACCAACAAAACTACTTGTTACAAATAACATCTTGTTGTTACATCGAAACATATAAATGTTAACCAATCTGGCTAACATTGCACTTGGGAAAAGAAGATGGTTGAATAATTGAAAAATGAGATTATTCAGGAATAAACCTTGAACGTTAAGATTACTTATTTCATTTCTGAAAGTGGGTCCAATATCAATAAAGTATTCTTGATTGTTCCAAACGGCATAAAATGAAACATACCATAGAGCTAGTACTGTTATTGTATGAGGTCGACCCAATGCTAAATGCAGCGGCGCATAATAGATTGATATGAACATTATGAG